TGTAATGACTAGAAGTGATACTGATAATAATGATCCACATAAGAGGGCCGCATAGCCTAATATCATCATACTTACGTGCATTATTAGCCACTCGGATTGAAGAGCGGGTACTAATATTCTGGATTCGTGTATTTCAGTTAAAAGACCTGAAGTAGTAAAGCCCTGGGAAAAAATAGCACTTGGGCCAATTATTGTGCTGAGAGGATTTTGATTTTTTTTGAAATATGGAACTATATAAATAAAGGAAAAACTCCATGAAAGAAAGATTAACGATTCATATAAATCACTTAGTGGAAAATGTCCCGAATAAATCCAACGAGTAATTAATAATCCTGTTATACAGAAAAAATTCATTATCATGCCCTTTTCGGATGAATCATATAGTTTTACGATTTCATCGACTAAAAAGGTTATCAAATGAATTGTAATTATAATTGAAACGATGGAAAAAGAAATATGAGTTAATATATGCTCTAAAGTTGAAAATATCATAAAAAAAAAAGTTCCTTAATTATAAAATTGAAATCAGCAATTGAATTTATTATAGGATCTATTTTCTTTTTTTAGGAGATGACATGCCGCCACTCGGACTCGAACCGAGATGCTCTAGCACTGCTTCCTAAGAGCAGCGTGTCTACCAATTTCACCATAGCGGCTTGTCTTGACCTCATAATAGCCTATGAATAAGTAATCGTCTAGATTTAAGAATTCAATTGGGTGAAATCTTTTTTAGGAAAGATTCAAATTGATGAATAAAAATTTCTTCAAATAGGTATTTGAAGGTTCATTATTTGAGTTTAGGGTCTTTGTTTTATTGTGTATTTTATACTCTTCTGGACTTGAACTCTTGTAAAACTAGATAATCCTACTATGAATTAAGGGGTAGAACCCCCCCCAAAAAAAAAACATTTTTTTTTAATTAACTGTTTTTGATTTATTTAATTTCAAAAAGTGAAACCAAAAAATCAATTTTATCAATGAACAAAAAAAAAAGAGCCTATTTTAGGTCATTCAAAATTGATCCAGAATATTTTCACTAAGTGTTTTTGTGTGGATTGATGGCGAGAGATATATGGGGTCTATATAAGAATTTAGAGAAAATCCATAAGAAAGTTGCACAAAAAAGAAAACCTTATATTACAAGAAAACCTTATATTACAAATAGGTTAATGGGGAAAATAAGACTCCCCACTTTGGAAATAAGAAAATATACTAAAAAGAAAATTGAGTATCTTGTGTTTTTTTGTCAACAAAAAAAAGAATTCTTTTTTTTGAATTAGGTAAGGTAAACAGAAGAATTCTTATTCTACATATTCTAAGAGTGGAACGAATTCCATTCCCTATTGATTAACTCAACAGGGAACGGAATTCGGGAATTTGATTTTCGAAGTGAAATGAGTCAATTTTTGAGTCAGGCTGATTTAGATTCTCCCAACGTGTTATGTTTTATTACTTATTTTATTTGTTTGTTGCACAAAAAAACTTTTTGAATTCCCGGTAGAAAGAGATTTCCCTAAGGAAAATGCTTTTAACGCTGCCCAATATCCCTTCCTTTTCCAAAAGTTTTTACGAATACGCTTTTTTGATGCAGAAGTACGTTTTTTTGGAACTGCCATTTAAATAAAAATTAAGAGATTACTCATTGGTATAGCTGGATGTGAAAGACATCTATTGTTCAAAAAAAATCTGCGCTTTTCTAATTCACTATGTATTTCTTTTCTAGATAATCTTTTTTTTTTCTAAAAATCTAAAAGAATAGATAAGATGGGTGAACAATATGGGAAAATCGCATACAATATTACTAAAAATAGAAAAAAGAAGAATATTTTTAGTAACTTGTCAAACTCGGGGAAAATATGCCTAATTTGACTTGAATTTTCAAATTCGAAAGAGATTAGTAATTAATCTCTTTCTTTCATATGATTTCACCAATTGTAAATTCTTGATTTGAATATTTGAAGTATTTAGCACAAATTCAGAAAGAATAAGTAAAAAGAAATCAAAATTCAAAAATTCTATTTAAGTTAGGTTAAGTTAGTGCATATCTTCATTTTTTTATTGACTCCTTTCAAAAGAGGTAAGGTCCGGTGAATCGGAAACAATTAATATTAATTAAGAATTAAAAAACTTTTTTTATGGAACAGACATATCAATATGCGTGGATTTTACCTTTCGTTCCACTTCCAATCCCTATGTTAATAGGAGTGGGACTTCTTCTTTTTCCGACAGCAACAAAAAATCTTCGTCGTATGTGGGCTTTTCCAAGTATTTTATTGTTAAGTATAGTCATGATTTTTTCAACTAATCTGTCTATTCAGCAAATAAATAGCAGTTCTATCTATCAATATGTATGGTCTTGGACACTCGATAATGATTTTTCTTTAGAATTCGGCTACTTGATCGATCCACTTACTTCTATTATGTCAATGTTAATCACTACTGTTGGAATTATGGTTCTTATTTATAGTGATAATTATATGGCTCACGATCAAGGATACTT